CAAAAATCCTCCTTTTCTCAAAGGAGAATCGAAAAAATCATATTTTCATACAATATCTTAATTGAATTATATGTAATGATCAATAAATTAAGTTGAATTCTATATCTACACATACCAAAAACATAGAAAAATCCGAATACCAATCTAATCTATTCTATAGATATTTGGGCTAGAGTTGACAAACAAACAAAACCAGCAATATACTTTATTAGTATCGCATAGAAATCTAAATGGGGCGTGGCCAAGTGGTAAGGCAACGGGTTTTGGTCCCGCTATTCGGAGGTTCGAATCCTTCCGTCCCAGAACATATATATTCTCTGACAATATAGATTGCTTTTTTAACAATGTTCCGTTTAAAATCGAAATGTTAGCTGGAATGTGATTGTTGTTTCTTATTTTTTTCTTCGATGAATCGTTTTTTTTTTCAAAAACTGAATCGAGATGCGAAAGAATCCATATTCCCTATCTCGTATTCTCTACCCCCTAAATTAGCCTACTTAGATTCAATTTTCTTTTTTGTAGATTTCTTGACTTTTCGCCAAGAGGGGGTTTTTGGTACTAATTAAATTCACTAAGTCTCTTAATTCTTAATCAATGAGGTAGGCTTAAATAGAAAAAAAAGGAGCAAAAACTGGACTTAATCTGGACTTGTTTGGCTTTGTGCCTAGACAGCTCGCATTTCGTAAAAATAAAAAAGACTAGGACACCCCCTTCTTTTGATTTATGCTGCATCAGTCCCGGGGTAGATAGGAGTTAATCAGTAATGGTAAAGCCTTCATTCAATATCTATAAACGGTGACAATTGCTCAGTCTATTTGATCCGAATTGATAGATACGAAACCCTCCCCATTCTTTGGATTTTATCAATCAGATGAAAAAAAAAAGACTTATCTTTTTTCCTAAGATGATCAAAAATTATTTTTAACTATCAAATTTTCTTGGAATAATGATGTCGAAAGGGGAACTTTCGAAATTTATTCGAAATTTCGAAAGAGAAATAGTTTTAATCATTCCTTAGAAGCTGAATCTTTCTCTCCTATTAAGTCACGTGAAGATGCAGAATCAAAAAGAATTCGTTTATTCGTCTTATTTATTATTATTTATATAAAAAAATTATTTATTATATATATTTATTAATAAATATTATATATTAATTAATATTATAATGTTAGACAAATTAATATTAGCGATGGGGTCTTACTAAGACTTCTTCAGAAAAATCTTTATCCACCTATATCTATAGTATTAGTTATATCTATATACTATATATATAGAAGATATAGAAAATACTATAGATTATGGTGTTTATACATCAGCCCAACCAATGACTATTCATGATTCCATAATTGAATCAATTTCATACCGGTTCAGAGGAATGTTATGGTAAAACTTCGTTTGAAACGATGTGGTAGAAAGCAACGTGCGACTTGAAGGACACGATCCGTTGTGGATTTGTACATCCACCATTTTTTGTAGGAATGAAGGTGCTCTTAGCTCGACATCATTGGTTCTGTTTCACCATAACCCCTCGTTTTTTGTTGTCTTGGAATGGAAATAGTCCATGATGGAGCTCGAGTAGAAAGTATTAATTTATTTCTCGGGGCAAGGGTCTAGGGTTAATGCCAATCAATAAAAAAATTGAAACAACTTCGTAAATATATCTTAGGTATGGAAATCGAAAGAATCCAATTCGAGCAAGTTTCAAATGAAAAAATTTATTGGAATTGATCAAACTTTTTCGATCCAAAGTGTTTCACGAGGGAATCCATCATCTTGGAGGATTCTTTCATAGAAATCGCAAAAGGGGTATGTTGCTGCCATTTTGAAAGGATTCAAAAGCACCGAAGTAATGTCTAAACCCAATGATTTAAAATAAAACAAAGATAAAGGATCCCAGAACAAGGAAACACCTTTTTAATTGTCTGAATAACTGGATCAGACTGAAGAATCCTATTTTAAACGAGACAAACAAAAAAGGAGGAAAGACCGCTCAATAAATGAAATTGCCGAAAGATTTTCCTGTGAATTGTTTGAAAGTTATCCAACTTGAGTTATGAGAGTACGAATGGTTTCTTTTGCATTTTAAGGAAGAACGAAGAAAAAAAGACTTACATCTTTAATTGCTTTGATTATTTTATGGATCCAGTTGTCATTTCTTAGATAGAATTCCATACAGAGACAAAACTTCGAATCAATCATTTTTCTCGAGCCGTACGAGGAGAAAGCTTCCTATACGTTTCTAGGGGGGGTGTTGTTCATCTACATCTATCCCAATGAGCCGTCTATCGAATCGTTGCAATTGATGTTCGATCCCGAAGAGAAGGAAAAGATCTTCAGAAAGTGGGTTTTTATGATCCGATAAAGAATCAAACTTATTTAAATGTTCCTGCTATTTTATATTTCCTTGAAAAAGGGGCTCAACCTACAGAAACTGTTCAGGATATTTTAAAGAAGGCAGAGGTTTTTAAGGAACTTCGTCCGAATCAACCGAAATTCAATT